GGGGTTTATTTTGGAACAAACTTACACTACACAATGAAAAATAGCACAGAGTGATAGAATTCGTGGAATCATAAATGATCTACATAAGATACTTCTAATAGAAAGAATCACACATTGTCGAACAATTCGACAGACCAAATCCCCAAACCAACCCAATTCATAGAATATAGACGAAGGAACGTTGATACATTAAGGACCAATTCATTATCTCTGCATTATATTTGAAACAACCAATTTGTTTGTTGTTCGGCCAAAAAAGAATTAGTTGAAGTCGAGGGATTTCTACAAATACAAGATCAAGAAAAGAATAGGTACTAGATCCGTGTAACTTAGGATTCCGTTTGGCTGGGTCAGGATAAAGTTTTTAGACGGAGGAACATGTCATGATTTTCATTGACTGAGATTGGGTATACCAAAACAAAAGTATATCCGTAACTCTTTGATCATGGACAGGAAAAAAGTCATATGTAATTCACCCGTGAAGATTAAGGAAGAAGGATAGGTATTTTATCCTAGATTTTACAAATAGCGATTGGATTCGTTGGAATGAATTATTGTTTTTATTTTCCTGTCCCTATGTATTCACATGAGCATGTGGTAATGCTTTCATTTCTACGGACAAATAGACGGGTCAGTCCATAAACAAGTACTAATCTAATGAGGAAATGAAAACTATACTAAACTAAAATAGAATGTCTATACAAAAATAGAATGTGTTAGGGCTATACGGACTCGAACCGTAGACCTTCTCGGTAAAACAGATCAAACTTATTATTATCGAAATGATTCGAACTGTTTCAAAGACCCAACATGCATTTTGTTGCATTGGGCTCTTTCATCAACTGATTGATGTAAAGATCAGTTAGTCCACCATATTTTTTCTTTATGGGAAGATAATAAGATGGCTCCATGTGCTCTGTGATTCATCATTTGGATTCTGATGAAGGAGCAATACCAAAGTGTTTCAAAGAAGGGTTACCTTGACTTAGGTCTGCCTCCGGCCTAGATCAACCTGAGTTAAATGGAGTCTCCATCGTTCCGCTGCAAGAATTAAATATGAGACTTCATACACCTTAAAGTTCATAGGACGAAAAGAGGTTCTTTTGAGTCCCTTATACTCATTAAGCCTAGCATTGAATGGACTGGGTATTTACCTTATCAAATAGCAAATCAATGGTAGGTTCTATTTGATTTGGCACCTGAATTCGCACTCAAATCGGACCGAACCCAATATTTGTCAGGCTATTGTTCTCTTGTTCCTTCGAATCTATGGAGTAAGACATCGATTTCTCAATAAGATCAATTATGTTCATTGCATAATGGGCTCTCTTGAAAAGCATTGGCGCACGTGTAAACGAGGTGCTCTACCTAACTGAGCTATAGCCCTTGTCATAGATATCTTAACATATAGATAATTTCTTGTCAAGATAGGATCCCACATGATAGCTCTCTGATCCGTTTACTGTTAGCGGATTGGTATTGCTTAGAAATAATATTCCACCTATAATCCCCGAAGCGATGGGTCCTTTTTTTGTGATGATAAATAACCTACTTAACTCAGTGGTTAGAGTATTGCTTTCATACGGCGGGAGTCATTGGTTCAAATCCAATAGTAGGTAGAACTTATTAGATACCAGAGTCAATGGTATCTAATAAGTTTTTCTACCCATCTTCTTTTTTCGTTGTATCATCTAGACTTGATTGTCTTCAATTGGCGGAATCAAAATCTGGTGTATAGTGTATAATAATAAAGAACTTCTTTTGATTATTATTTTGATGTATTTTTGACTAGTACGAAATAACATTCAGAGCCTCTACTCGTGTCCTAGCTCGTCTGAGAGCTAGATTCGCCTCAATTGCTTGTCTCTTACCCCGAGCTCTACTCAAGTTAGCTTCAGCTATTTCAAGAGCTTGTTGAGCTTCTTGCGGATCAATGTCAGTACTCATCTCCGCATCATTTCCTAAAATGGCGATCTCATTATTACTTATTCTAGCGAAACCGCCCATCAGGGCCACCGTTAACCATTGGTCATTGAGGCGTATTCTCAAAAGACCTATATCCACCGCCGTGGCAATAGGGGCGTGGTTTGGTAATACGCCAATTTGGCCACTATTAGTAGATAAAATGATTTCTTTCACTTCTGAATCCCAAATAATTCGATTAGGAGTCAGTACACAAAGATTTAAGGTCATTTCTTCTCCCCTTCTAAGTTCATAGCTTTCGCGGTAGCTTCATCGATGTTACCCACTAAATAAAAGGCCTGCTCGGGAAGACTATCTAATTCTCCGGAAAGTATCAGTTGAAACCCCCTAATTGTTTCTGCGAGACCAACATATTTCCCTGGAGAACCGGTAAAGACTTCTGCCACGAAGAAGGGTTGTGATAAGAAACGCTCAATTTTTCGTGCTCTTGCTACAGTTAGACGATCTTCTTCGGATAATTCGTCCAACCCCAGGATAGCTATAATGTCCTGAAGTTCTTTGTAACGTTGTAAAGTTT